TGGATAAAGGCATAAATAAAGTAAAAAATTATCTAAAATATAAATTTAAAACATAAATATGAATTTTTTTTTTGGATATAATTCCCTCAAACTATATCTTATGGATAAAGGCATAAATAAAGTAAAAATTATCTAAAATATAAATTTTTTTTTGAAATAATTTCCTCAAACCATATCTTAAAAATAAAGGCATAAATAAAGTAAAAAATTATCTAAAATATAAATTTAAAACATAAATATGAATTTTTTTAAAAATAATTCTAAAAATTTAGGGACAAAAATACAATTTTCACCTCATAATTGTATGTATTTTAAGTATAAAAGAGTCCTACTAAAATAATTTAACTTGGTCCAAAAACAGAAATGGGGGCAAAAAAATCAAAAATCGGACCCAAAAATGAAAATTTGGGCCCAAAAATGAAAATTTGGACCAAAAATGAAAATTTTCGCCAAATTGGCCCCAAAAATAGCACTTTCGTCAAAAAAAATTTCCCCCAAATCTGGAAAATTTTTAAAATTATTTTCTACTAAATTTTATCGACCAAGAAAGTCAAACTAATTTTTTGGTCACCCCCCTCCAAATTTTGGTCCCGAGGACCATTTTGAAAATTTTTTTTTTGGCCCCCAAAAATTTTGCCAAAAACAGCTACTAAATTTTATTAATTTGACCATTTTTTACCATTTTTTGACCAATTTTTTTTGATTTTTTTTTTTAATTGTTTAATAAAGTCAAACTAACCCCCTAAAACAGAGTTATAAATTATATTGTACATTCTTAGATAAAAATAAAACTTTATAAGTAATAAAAAAAACGTAAACACAGTTATAACATAACTCAATAATATTAAATAAATCTACAAATTTAATTTTTAACCATAATTTTTTAGTATTATTGAAAATAAGTCACTTAGAAATTCCTAGTTTAAATTTGCCATAAAAAACCCCCTATATATATATATACATAACTGATCTAAGTACCTAAATAAAATTGTATTTAAATATCTATTTATCCCCGTTTTTTTTTGTTCAAAAACGCATTTTTCGTGATTTCAAATTTCAATTTACCTTTTTAAGGTTAGTAAAATATCCTAAAACCAAATTTTAAATAAACACCTTAATTTTAAAGTAAAAATTTCATTATTATTGTCCAAATTAGCCAAAAAATAAATAAAAATTATTTCTAGTAATTTGATTTTAAAAAATTAACTCAATATAAACAAAGGTTAATCGCATAAAACGTTAACAAATTTAACTAAAGCGATTAAAAGTTAAGCTAATTCTCAAAAATTAGCGATTATTTAAAAATATCCTCACTTTTTTTTCTTCAATTTAGTTAAACAAATAATTTCAAAAATTTGAACTCCCCCAAAAATTTTCTAAAAACAATTTTTAAATTGTTTAATAAAATCCTCTAAATCTATCGATTAATTCTTAAACTAATTATTTCTTCTTTGTAATTCCCATAAAACTTTCTTTTAAAATTTTCAAACTAATAAGAATCAAAATAATTATAAAACCTATATTAAAATTTCCTAAACAAAATTTTGAAAATTTCGGACTTAGAATAAATTTTTTATAAAATTTCTCCTCTCCACCCCCAAAATTTGCCCTTTCGGGGGACTTAAATCACAATTTAATTATATTCTATCAATTTATTTTACTAACCTTAAAAATACTAAATAGTTATCAATTAGGTTTTTTTTTTTCAATAATATGTATTAAATGATAATTTTTAATCAATTAATTTTATTGTTTCTTTTACTTATAATTTAATTAAATTAATATTTATTAGTATAGTTTTTACTTAAATTTTAAGAGTTTATTTAAACTATATATTATTAATTCTATGAATTTTTAAGTATTTAAGAAATATTAAAAACTCTTAATAAATATTTATCTTATTAATAACTAAGTTATATTTTTATATTTAAATTCATAATAATTTAATATTAATGAATATATTATTTATGAATAAATAACAAATATATATTTAAATATTTATAAGTTAATAATATTATATATATATATATAGATATGAGAATATATATTAATCCGTATATATTTACTCATAAATTATTTATTAATCTATAAACTAATTAACGGAGTTATTTCTTTTTAACGTTTTCCAAGATAAAACTTTTGATGATTCTCTTTTATTTTTTTTTCTTAAATCCATTTAAAATCATTGTGACTTAAAATACTTATATTATAATTCTGATATTAATTTACTCTTCTAATATTTATATGTTAATTTTAATAATTATATAAATAATTAACTAATTATTAATAAATTAAACATTTATATTAAAAATGTCTTTTTGATTTTTTGGTATGGGGTTGAAAATTACCCTTTATTTCGATTTTATAAGAAAACTGAAAAATGCAGAAATACAGACCTGAAAAAAAATGCCTTTTTTTCATGAAATAGTGATTTTTTTTTCCATTCTGAAAATTTATTTTAGGCACCGATAAAAACAAAGCATAAATGTTCAATTGCTTGTTTACGTTTTTTTTTTTATATAAAAAGTTTTAATGAAGTGCCTGAACAAAAGGTATATTTTGATAGAATATTTTATGTGATTTTTCACCTTTATTACACCCTACAGAATTAAACTATATCTTAAAATATCAAAAATTTTTGTACATCATATACTAGGACATAAAAAAAGGTAAGCTAAGCAAGCTATTGGGTTCATACCCCACTTATAAAGGTTTTAGCCCTTTTCTTTTTAATTAAATTTTACAAATTTCTGTTTTTCTTTTCATTAACAGTTGGATCCATAATTTCAATTTCAGCCTCTTCTTGAATAGGTATATGAATAGGACTAGAGATCAATCTTCTATCTATTATCCCTCTAATAAATAGAAATAAAAATCTCTTTTCGTCTGAAGCCTCCCTCAAATATTTTATTACCCAGGCTTTAGCTTCAACTATTATCCTATTCTCTATTATTATTTTATCAAATAATATATTTCTAATCAACCACATTAAAAGAAATATATTATTAATTTTCAATTCAGCCCTTTTAACCAAAATAGGGTCAGCTCCCTTCCATTTTTGATTCCCCGAAATTATGGAAGGTTTATCTTGATTAAATTGCCTAACCCTATTAACATGACAAAAAATTGCACCTATAATTATCATAATATATAACATTGAATTTTCAGAATTCTTCTTTTTTATTATTGTTTTCTGCATACTGATTAGTGGAATTATAGGATTCAACCAAACTAGAGTTCGTAAAATTTTTGCATATTCTTCAATTAATCATATTGGATGAATAATCGGCTCTATATTTGTTTTCGAAACTATTTGAATTTATTATTTCTTAATTTATACATTAATTTCATTAAATATTATTCTAATCTTCTTTATTTTAAATATTTTCTACTTAAAACAACTTTTCATCTCAATAAATAACAATTTCATTATAAAGTTCTTCTTCGTTTTTAATTTCTTATCTCTTGGTGGTTTACCTCCTTTCATTGGGTTTTTTCCTAAATGATTGACCATTGAGAATTTGATTGTAAGAAACTTATTTCTATTAGCTTTTACAATAGTTGTTTTAACTCTTCTCACACTTTTCTATTATGTTCGAATTATGTTTAGAACTTTAGTTATGAACATAATGGAAATCAATTACTTAATTGATGCAAAATTCAACCAATTTTGAACATTAGTAAGTAACTTCATATCAATTTTTGGATTTCTTATTTGTACTGTGTTATTTAACTTTTTTTAAGGATTTAAGTTAAACACAAACTCGAAACCTTCAAAGTTTCAAATAAAGAAATCTTTAAGCCTTAGGGCTAACCCAACTTTAAATTTGCAGTTTAAAATCATTTTTTGACTACAAGGCCTGGTAAGAGAATTTAAATTCATGAATAAATTTACAGTTTATTGCCTATTTTCAGCCATCTTACCGGATAAATGGCTATTTTCTACAAATCACAAAGATATTGGAACATTATACTTCATTTTTGGGGTATGGTCAGGAATAGTAGGAACTTCCCTCAGTCTACTAATTCGAGCCGAACTTGGAAATCCAGGAAGATTGATTGGTGATGATCAAATTTATAATGTTATCGTCACAGCTCATGCATTTGTAATAATTTTCTTCATAGTTATGCCTATTGTAATTGGTGGATTTGGAAATTGATTAGTGCCATTAATACTTGGAGCACCAGATATAGCATTTCCTCGAATAAACAACATAAGATTTTGACTTCTCCCTCCGTCATTAACTTTGTTGCTTATGAGAAGAATAGCAGAAAGAGGTGCAGGAACAGGTTGAACTGTTTACCCTCCACTTTCAGCAAATATCGCTCATAGAGGTACTTCTGTTGATTTAGCAATTTTTAGATTACATTTAGCTGGAATCTCATCTATTTTAGGTGCTGTAAATTTCATTACTACAGTTATCAATATACGATCCACAGGAATGACATTTGATCGAATACCCTTATTTGTTTGATCAGTTGCAATTACTGCTCTTTTACTACTCCTTTCTTTGCCAGTATTAGCTGGAGCAATTACAATACTCCTTACCGATCGAAATATTAACACATCATTTTTTGATCCTGCAGGAGGTGGTGATCCAATTCTTTACCAACACTTATTTTGATTTTTTGGTCACCCAGAAGTTTACATTTTGATTTTACCAGGATTTGGAATAATTTCCCACATTATCAGCCAAGAAAGAGGAAAAAAAGAATCTTTTGGAACCCTTGGAATAATTTATGCAATAATAGCAATTGGACTTTTAGGATTTATTGTTTGAGCTCATCACATATTTACCGTTGGAATAGACGTTGATACTCGAGCTTATTTCACTTCAGCAACTATAATTATTGCTGTACCAACAGGAATTAAAATTTTCAGATGATTGGCCACTCTTCATGGAACCCAAATTAATTACTCTCCATCAATACTTTGAACCATAGGATTTGTGTTTTTATTTACAGTTGGTGGATTAACTGGAGTTATTTTAGCTAACTCATCAATTGATATTATTCTCCACGATACATACTACGTTGTTGCTCATTTCCATTATGTGCTTTCTATAGGAGCTGTTTTTGCGATTATAGCTGGAATTGTTCAATGATTCCCTATTTTTACTGGATTAACCTTAAACGAAAAATTCTTAAAAATTCAATTCTTTTCAATATTTATTGGTGTAAACTTAACTTTTTTCCCTCAACACTTTTTAGGATTAGCTGGCATACCCCGACGATACTCAGACTATCCAGATGCTTATACCCCATGAAACATAACATCATCTATTGGATCATTAATTTCAACAATAAGAATTTTTTTATTGTTATTTATTATTTGAGAAAGATTTGTTTCCCATCGAAAAAGAATTTCACCCTTAAACTTATCATCATCCATTGAATGACTTCAACTATTACCCCCTGCAGAACATAGCTATTCAGAATTACCTATATTGTCAAATTTCTAATATGGCAGAATAGTGCAATGAACTTAAACCTCATATATAAAGTTTACGCTTTTTTTAGAAAAATGGCAACATGAAAAACTTTAACCACTCAAGATAGAGCTTCGCCTCTTATAGAACAATTACTATTTTTCCACGATCATGCTTTAATAATTTTACTTATAATTACAGTTATGGTTGGATATATTATACTAACACTATTTTTTAATAAATTTAATTATCGATTTTTATTAGAAGGCCAAACAATTGAAATAATTTGAACTATTTTACCAGCAATTACTTTAATTTTTATTGCTTTACCTTCATTACAACTACTTTACCTTTTAGATGAAGTAAATAACCCTGTTGTTACTGTTAAATCAATTGGACACCAATGATATTGATCATATGAATACAATGATTTTAAAAAAGTTGAATTTGATTCTTACATAATTCCAACCAATGATATTGAAGAAATTGATTTTCGTTTATTAGATGTTGATAATCGAATAGCCGTACCATATGACTCACAAATCCGTATATTAGTCACTGCAACAGATGTTCTTCATTCTTGAACTATTCCAGCCCTTAGAGTTAAAATCGATGCAACCCCCGGCCGACTTAACCAAGTTAGATTTTTACTTAACCGAACAGGAATCTTTTTTGGTCAATGCTCAGAAATTTGTGGAGCAAACCATAGATTTATGCCTATTGTAATAGAGAGAATCTCAATTGATTATTTTATAAAATGAATTTCTAAAATAAGAGAAATTTCATTAGATGGCTGAATGTAAGTATTGGTCTCTTAAACCATTTTATAATAGATTAACACCTATTTCTGATGAAAAATTTAGTTAAGTTATAACATTAGTTTGTCAAGCTAAAATCATTAAAAATTATAATAATTTTTAATCCCTCAAATAGCCCCTTTAAATTGACTTGCATTATTTATTATATTCACAATTATTTTTTTTATAATTAATTGTATTAATTATTTTTCTTTTTCATACAAAAATAAAATATCAAATTTTAGTAAAAAAAATAATCTAACTAATTGAAAATGATAACAAATTTATTTAGATCCTTTGATCCATCTTCAGGATTTTACATATCATTAAATTGAATAAGAGCATTTTTAAGATTAATGTTTATTCCTCCAATATTTTGATTAATCCCATCACGATGAAATTTCTTATGAATTAAAATTATTACAATCCTTCACAATGAATTTAAAATCTTATTGCCCAATTCAATTAAAGGAACAACATTAATTTTCGTTTCATTATTTTCATTTATTATATTTAATAATTTATTAGGATTATTCCCCTATATTTTCACAAGAACCAGACATTTAATTTTAACATTAAGTTTAGCTTTACCTTTATGATTAAGATTTATAATTTATGGATGAACTAATAACACAATACATATATTTGCCCATTTAGTTCCCCAAGGAACACCACCAGTACTTATACCTTTTATAGTATGTATTGAAACAATTAGAAATATCATCCGACCTGGTACTTTAGCTGTACGATTAACAGCTAATATAATTGCGGGTCATTTACTTTTAACCTTATTAGGAAATACCGGCCCTTCATTATCATTAATTATAATTAATATTTTAATTTTTATTCAATTACTTCTATTAATTTTAGAGTCAGCTGTTGCTATTATTCAATCATATGTATTTGCAATCTTAAGAACTTTATATTCTAGAGAAATTAATTAATGCATAAACATAAAAACCACCCTTTTCATTTAGTTGATGTTAGACCTTGACCTTTACTTGGAGCTTTAGGTGCAATAATTACAATAGTAGGATTAGTAAAATGATTTCATTTTTTCAATATAAACCTATTTATTTTAGGAATAATTATTATATTACTAGTTATATACCAATGATGACGAGATGTAGTTCGAGAAGCTACATTTCAAGGATTACATACTTATAAAGTTACAATAGGACTTCGATTAGGAATAGTTTTATTTATTGTATCTGAAGCATTTTTCTTTGTTTCATTCTTTTGAGCCTTTTTTCATAGAAGACTATCTCCATCAATTGAGCTTGGAATAATATGACCTCCTAAAGGAATTGAAACATTTAATCCTATACAAATCCCTTTATTAAACACGTTAATTTTATTAACTTCAGGACTTACAGTAACATGAGCTCACCATAGATTAATAGAAGATGATTATAATCAAACTACCCAAGGATTAACTTTAACAGTAATTTTAGGAATCTATTTTTCTATTCTACAAGCTTACGAATATATGGAAGCACCATTTACTATTGCAGATTCAGTTTACGGATCAACATTTTTTATATCTACAGGATTTCATGGATTACATGTAATCATCGGAACAACATTTTTATTTGTATGTTTAATACGACATTTAAACAACCATTTCTCTTGTATTCACCATTTCGGTTTTGAAGCAGCTGCTTGATATTGACACTTTGTTGATGTAGTCTGATTATTATTATATGTATCCGTCTATTGATGAGGTAGATAAATTTATATAGTATAAATATTACTTTTAACTTCCAATTAAAAAATCTAATTAATTTAGTATAAATAATTTATATAATATTATATATAGCTTTATTTATCTTTATTATAGTTTTAATTATAATAATTATAGCAAGAATCATTTCTAAAAAAACTTTTATAGACCGTGAAAAAAGAAGACCATTTGAATGTGGATTTGACCCCATAAGATCAAGACGACTCCCTTTTTCTATTCAATTTTTCTTAATTGCAATTATTTTTCTAATTTTTGATGTAGAAATTACTTTATTAATCCCCTTAATTTTAACCTTAAAAATCTCTAATTTAATGAATTATTTAGCTATTACATTTTTCTTTCTTTTTATCCTTCTATTAGGAATTTACCATGAATGAAATCAAGGAGCATTAAATTGAGCTTATTAGGATAATAGTTAAATATAACATTTAATTTGCATTTAAAAAGTATTGAAATTTCAATTTATCTTAAATAAGAAACAAAATTTGTATTTAGTTTCGACCTAAAACCTTGGTGCGCACCCACCCTTATTTGAGAATCAAGTAAAGCTTTAAAAATAGTTATATTAAAATTATTAAATATTAAATTTTGATTTATAAAAATTTTTTCTAAGTCCAAATTTTTAGTTTTTTTTCTTCAAATTTTACTTAATTGAAACCAAAAAAGAGGTAAATCACTGTTAATGATTAAATTGAGATATTCTCCAATTAAAGAAATAGGTAATTCGGGGGTAAGCTTCTAACTTAACCCCTTAGCGTTGAAATACGTTGTTATTTCTTAATTTATATAGTTTAATAAAAACATTACATTTTCATTGTAAAATTAAAAAATTTTTTATAAGTATTTAAAAATAAAATTATTTCCTTAATATCTTCAATATTATGCTCTATATAAGCTATTTAAATAATATAAAATAAAAAATAAATATATAATTCATATAACTAAAAGAATTAAATAAATTTTTAAATTATTATTGAAAATAAATTGTATAAATAAAGAAGTCTTTTTTATACTATTAAAAATATTTTGACTTCCTAAATATTCAAATCAACCTTGATCTATGTTCTTATAAATTAATTTACCTAAATAAATAGGATAATAGTTAACCCCAAAAGTAGATATAATTGGTATATTTCACATAGAAGAAAAAAATAACCTTAATTTTAATTGATTTAAAGATTTTAAAGAATAGTTTAAAGAAAATTTAGAAAATTCATACCCAATTCATATACCTAAAACAGTAACCGTTAAAGCCATAGTTTTTATAGCTACAGGTAAACAAATAAAATAAGGTGTAGGAAAAATTAATCATATAAGTATTCTACCACCTATGATAACAAAAAAAATTAAGCCAGATATACCCTTTAATATAATAAACCCTTTCTCATTAATACAATTTAATGATAAATAATTAAAATCACCTATAATTGAATAATATGTTAATCGAAAAGTATAAGAAACAGTTAATCCTGTAGATACAAAAAAAATTAAATAAATATATATATTTAAATAATTTATAGAAAGAACCTCTAAGATTAGATCCTTAGAATAAAAACCTGATAAAAAAGGTAGTCCACATAAAGATAAATTAGAAATATTAAAAAAACAACAAGTTAAAGGCATATGAATAACTAATCTACCTATAAATCGAATATCTTGACAATTATTTAAATTATGAATAATACACCCAGCACATATAAATAAGGTTGCTTTAAATAAAGCATGAGTTAATAAATGGAAAAAAGCTAAATCTAATTCCCCTAATGATAAAATTCTTATTATTAACCCTAATTGTCTTAATGTTGATAAAGCAATAATTTTCTTTAAATCAAACTCAAAATTAGCACCTAATCCAGCTATAAATATAGTTATTCTTCCAATAAATAATAAAATTATTATTAAATTATCTGATAATAAAACATTAAAACGAATTAGTAAATAAACTCCAGCTGTTACTAAAGTAGAAGAATGAACTAAAGATGAAACAGGTGTAGGAGCAGCTATAGCAGCTGGTAACCAAGAAGAAAAAGGAATTTGAGCTCTTTTTGTTAAAGCAGCTAAAACAACTAAATAAGAAACAATTTGTATAGATAAGTCATTTTTTATTAAATCAATATAAAAAACATAATTTCATCTTCCATAATTTAATATCCAAGCGATTGATATTAATAAAGCTACATCCCCAATCCGATTAGTTAAAGCCGTGATTATACCTGCATTATAAGACTTAATATTTTGATAATAAATAACTAAACAATAAGAAACTAAACCAAGACCATCTCACCCTAATAAAATTCTAATTAAATTAGGACTAATAATTAATAATATTATAGATAAAACAAATATTGAAACTAATATAATAAATCGATTAATATTTAAATCTCCCTCTATATACTCTTTTCTATATAACACTACTATAGAAGAAATAAATAATACAAACCTTATAAATAATAAAGACATTCAATCAAAAAAGATTGTCATAACAATTGGACAAGAATTAATTGTTAATATATTTAATTCTAAAATTAAACTATAATCTAAAATTATAAATATTAGTCTAGAAAGAAATATAATTACACTAAAAATTAAAAATAAACCTGAATAAATTACACAAATTGAAATAATTATCTAAAATGAAAACCATATCTTTGATTCCACAAATCAATATTTTTTATTAAACTATTTAAATAAATTCATAAAGTAAAATATTCCCCCTTTAAGATTAGGAGATTTAAAGGAAATCAATGTAAAAATAATAATAAGTATTCTCGTCTAACCCCTATAGAAAATGAATATAAACCTGAGTATAATATCCCATGTTGTCTATAAGAATATAAATATAAAGAATAAACAGCTCTAAAAAAAGATAAAAATGATAAAGGAATTATACAAATATAACTTCAACTAATTAAACTATTAATTAATATAATTTCACCTAATAAATTTAAAGAAGGAGGGGCAGCTATTATTGATGAACTTAATAAAAATCATCATAAAGATATTCTAGGTATTAAATTAATTAATCCTTTGTTTAAAAATAAACTTCGTCTTATTAGCCGTTCATAAGAAATATTAGCTAAACAAAAAAGACCTGAAGAACATAGCCCATGAGCTAATATTATCACTAATGCCCCACATAGCCCCCAATAATTTAAAGTTATAATACCCCCTAATACTAATCCTATATGAGCTACTGAAGAATAAGCAATTAAAGATTTAATATCAGTTTGACGAATACAAATTAAAGATACATAAATACCTCCAACTATTCTAATTATAATAAAAATAAAATTGATTTTCATACCAATTTCTAAAAATATAACTATCAAACGCATTAATCCATAGCCCCCTAGTTTAAGTATAACACCAGCTAAAATTATTGAACCAGAAATTGGAGCTTCAACATGTGCTTTAGGAAGTCATAAATGAACAAAATATATAGGAATTTTAACAAAAAACACTATATTTATACATATATACAAAGTAATTAAATCTATAGACTTATTTATTAAAAATAAATCTAAAGTATTAAAATTATGATAATAAAAAAATATTGAAATTATTATAGGTAAAGAAGCCACTAAAGTATAAAATAATAAATAAGTACCAGCTTGAATTCGTTCAGGTTGATAGCCTCATCCTAAAATTAAAATTAAAGTAGGAATTAATCTTATTTCAAAAAATAAATAAAAAGTTATTAAATTTATTGAACTAAAAGTACAAAATAATGAAAACATTAATATCAATAATATAAATAAAAACAAATTAAAATGATAATTCTTTAAATATAATTTAGATCTAGCCAAAATCATTAAAGAACAAATTCAAAATCTTAATAAAATTATCACAAATCTAAGTAAATCACAACCAAATATATATCTAATTCTAAAAACTATATAATTAAAACTAAATCTAACAAAAAAAACTATTGTTATAATAAAGTATAATCATTGATTTAACCAAAAGCTATCTTTTTTAAATCTTAAAGGAATCATAAAAATTATCATAAAAATAAACTTTATCATAATATGTTAAAAGATTGAAAATAGTCATTTCCATGTGTTCGAATTATAGAAACTAATAAAGAAAGGCCTAAAGCTCCTTCACAAACTCTTATAGTTAAAAAAATTATTCTAAAATAAAATTCAAAATGAAAATAACTTAAATAAATAAATATATTAAAATATAAAGATAAAATAATAAATTCTAAACTTAATAATATAAGTAAAAAATGTTTTCGTTTAATACAAAAAGAAATCAATCCTATAAAATATATAACAATAGAAAATATGAAAACTATTAACATTAGTTTTAATAATTTAAATAAAATATTGATCTTGTAAATCAAAAATAAGACTATTCTTTTAAAACTTCAGAGAAAGAAATACTTCCATCATTAATCTCCAAAATTAATATTTTAATTAAACTATTCTCTGCATAATCATAATAGTAATATTTATCTTCATGTTATCGATTTTATTTATTTTTTTATCTCACCCATTATCAATGGGTCTTACTTTGCTTATTCAAACTATTTTAGTATCTTTAGTAAGAGGATTACTTAATATTAATTTTTGATTTAGTTATATTTTATTTTTAATTATAATCGGAGGAATATTAGTTCTTTTTATTTATATAACCAGAATTGCTTCTAACGAAAAATTTAGATTTTCAAATTGATTATTTTTATTTATTATATTAATAGTAATATTATCAATTATTATATTTATATTTATAGATAATATATTCTTAAATATAATTAACTATTCAGAAAAATTCAACTTAAATAATTCTTATAGTATAAATTTAAATAAATTTTTAAACTACCCATCAAACATTATTTTATTTTTAATAATTATTTATTTATTTATTACTTTAATTGCTGTAGTAAAAATCACTGATATTAAATTTGGTCCATTACGTCAAAAATTTTAATGAAAACACCCTTACGAACTAAATCTCCAATATTAAAAATTATTAATAACTCATTAATTGATCTTCCATCTCCATCAAATATTACCGCCTGATGAAATTTTGGATCTTTATTAGGCTTATGTTTAATAATTCAAATTATCACTGGAATTTTCTTAGCTATACATTATACAGCTAATGTAGAACTTGCTTTTAATAGAGTAACCCATATTTGTCGTGATGTAAATCATGGATGATTAATTCGAACTTTACACGCAAATGGGGCATCATTCTTTTTTATTTGTTTATATTTACATGTAGGACGAGGAATTTATTATAGATCTTATTATTTAATTTCAACATGAATTATAGGGGTTCTAATCCTTTTTATTGTAATAGCAACAGCTTTCCTTGGTTATGTATTACCTTGAGGACAAATATCATTTTGAGGAGCTACGGTTATTACAAATTTAGTATCAGCAATTCCTTATTTAGGAATAGATATTGTACAATGATTATGAGGAGGATTTGCTGTTGATAACGCTACTTTAACACGATTTTTTACTTTACATTTTTTATTACCATTTATTGTAGCTGCAATAGTTATAATTCATTTATTATTCCTTCACCAAACAGGTTCAAATAACCCATTAGGAATTAATAGAAATATTGATAAAATCCCCTTCCATCCTTATTTCTCATCTAAAGATTTATTTGGATTTATCATTATAATTATAGCTCTTGTTTTTTTAACATTAACAAACCCTTATTTATTAGGAGATCCTGACAATTTTATCCCAGCTAATCCTTTAGTTACTCCTGTTCATATTCAACCTGAATGATATTTTTTATTTGCATACGCAATCTTACGCTCAATTCCCAATAAATTAGGGGGAGTAATTGCTTTAGTTATATCTATTGCTATTCTTTTAATCTTGCCATTCACTAATAATAAAAAATTTCAAAGAACTCAATTTTACCCAATTAATAAAATTTTGTTTTGATCTATATTAACTACAGTAATTCTATTAACATGAATCGGAGCACGACCAGTAGAAGACCCTTATATTGTTACTGGACAAATTCTAACTATTACATATTTTTTATTTTATATTATTAACCCATTAACATCAAAAATTTGAGATTCAATTATTTTTAAAAATTAGTTAATGAACTTGATATAAGTGCATATTTTGAAAATATGAAAAAGAGTAAACCCTCTATTAACTTCTACTAAGAAAAATTAACTAAATTAATAGGGAAAAAATAAAAATTTTTAACCCTGCATAGAAAAATAAATAATTCAAAGAAACAGGTAAAAACCTTTTTCAAGCCAAATATATTAACTTATCATAACGAAAACGAGGAAGAGTTCCACGAACTCAAATCCATAAAAATGACATAAATCTTAACTTTAAAAAAAATGTTCATGAATAAATATCAGCACCTAAAAATAAAATAACACACATTATTCTTATAAACAAAATTCTTGAATATTCAGCTAAAAAAATTAAAGCAAATCCCCCTCTTGAATATTCTACATTAAACCCTGATACTAACTCAGATTCTCCTTCAGCAAAATCAAAAGGAGTTCGATTAGTCTCTGCTAAACAAGAAATAAATCAAATTATTCTTAAAGGAAAACATAAAAAAATAAATCAAATATAATCTTGATATTTTATAAAATCCAAGATTCTTAAACTTAATGTTAAAAACAAAAATGAAAGTAAAATTAAAGATAATCTAACTTCATAAGAAATTGTTTGAGCTACTGAACGTAAACCCCCTAATAAAGAATAATTAGAATTTGAAGATCAACCAGCAATTATAATAGTATAAACCCCTAATCTTGAACAACATAAAAAAAATAAAAAACCTAAATTAAAATTTAAAAAAACAGTGAAAAAAGGTATACATATCCATAAAAATAAAGATAAAAATAAATTAGCAACAGGAGAAAAATAATATATATTAAAATTAGATATTATTGGGTAAATTCTTTCTTTTCTAAATAATTTAATAGCATCAGAAAAAGGTTGAGGTAAACCTATTAAACCTACCTTATTTGGGCCTTTACGAATTTGAATATAACCTAAAACCTTTCGCTCTAATAAAGTTAAAAATGCCACTCCAACCAAAACACAAATTAATAAAATTAATATACTAATAAATACCAAAAAAGAATCTTTTAAAAACAAGTATTACTTGTATAAAATACATAATTAAATTCTAAATTTAATGCACTAATCTGCCAAAGTAATAATTAAAATAATTCTTTAAAAATAAATAATATAAATATTTGGTCCTTTCGTACTAAAATATTATTTAAAATTTAAAGATAGAAACCAACCTGGCTCACGCCGGTCTAAACTCAGATCATGTAAAATTTTAAAGGTCGAACAGACCTAAAATTTTTAGCTTCTACACCAAAAATTAATTTTAATCCAACATCGAGGTCGCAAACTTCTTTTTCGATTTGAACTCTTTAAAGAAATTACGCTGTTATCCCTAAGGTAATTTAATCTTATAATCATAAAAATGGATCAAAAATTCATATATAAATGATTTAATAAAAAAAAAGTTTATTAAATTTTTCCATCACCCCAATAAAATAAATTAAAATTATTAAAATATAAAATACTAATAATCTTAAAAAAATTAATATATAAAACTCTATAGGGTCTTCTCGTCTTTCAAATTTATTTAAGCTTTTTAACTTAAAAATAAAATTCTAATATATTAAAATAGAGACAGTTATTTCCTCGTTCAACCATTCATTCCAGCTTCCAATTAAAAAACTAATTATTATGCTACCTTCGCACGGTCAAAATACCGCGGCCTTTTAAACCTCAATGGGCAGGTTAGACTTTAAATTAAAATCAAAAAGACATGTTTTTAATAAACAGGCGAGAAATATTTTGCCGAATTCCTTTAATTTACCTTAAATTAATTAAATAATATTAAATTAAAATTATACTAATTTTATCATTATTACAAATATTTAATAATTAAATAATTAATTTGAATAAAAAAATAAATTTAATAAAAATCATATAAAAAAAGAAATTAATTATAACAAACTAAATTGATGAAAATTTCTAATCCTACAATTTTCTTTTTTTATAATTAAATTATAAAAATTTACTTTAAAGCTTATCCCTTAAAATATTTAAATTTTAAAAAAATTTACTAAATAATTAATAAATTATATTTAAAATATAAAATTAAATTTTTTTCTTCAAAAACTAGATATATTTAAAAACGACTAACATTTCATTACAAAAAAATTATTTTAAATATTTATTCTACAATAAAATTTATAATTTTTTAACTCTTTTAAAATCGAGAAAATTAAATTTATAATATTTAATTAATAAACCCTGATACCCAAGGTACAAAATAAAATTCTTCTTTTCAATATTTAAATTTTCAAATATTTTAAATTTATATCACTATACTAATATACTATAATAAATTATAATTTTTCTTTAACAATAATAAAAACAAAAATACTTTATTTAAAAATATTAATAATTTAATCAATTCAAATTAAATTGATTCTCACAATTAATTTTTTAATGTAAATAAAATACTTTTTAACAAGTTCTAATTTGTCTAACCAGATACACTTTCCAGTACATCTACTATGTTACGACTTATCTCACTTTAAATGAGAGCGACGGGCGATATGTACATATTCTAGAGCTAAAATCATAAAATTTAATTTAATCTTATTACTTTTAAATCCACTTTAATAAATATTTTTCAAATATTTATACCATATAAATAAATTTATTGTAACCCATTTCTTCTTGTATATAAACTGCACCTTGATCTGATTTTTTTCATTATATTGAATCTTGAATATTTTCATTCTTTTAAAATATTCCAACTACGACGATATACAAACTAATTAATACAAGTATAATAAATCGTGGATTATCGATTATAGAACAGGTTCCTCTAAATAGACTAAAATACCGCCAAATTCTTTAACTTTAAAGATCATAACTAACACTAATTAAGTTTTAAAATTTACATTTATAATAATAGGGTATCTAATCCTAGTCTAATTTTAAATTTAATAACCTCAAAATATAATATAAAAATTTTTAAAATTTAAAATTTCACTTAATAAATTTTAATTTATATTTATATTAAACAAATTAATTATCAACTAAAAATAATTAATTGTATTATATGTATAACCGCAACTGCTGGCACAAATTTTGTTAATACTAATTTGAATTTCTAAATCTAATTTTTATTAATTTTTAATACTTATTACTGCGTATAAATTATATATGTTAACTATCAAAATTAACATAAATAAGTACAAAAATTTACATGTAAAAAAATTCATATACTAATTATATAAGCTAGAATAAAACTTTTCAATTAACCATAACACAATAAACATTTAATTATCCTAACCTAAATAAATTAAATATATTAAAATCAAATCTCAAAAAATTCAATTTTCAAAATTTTCATAAAATTAGATCCGGCCCTTTAACACTTGCAAAGTAATTTTAAGGTTAAACTTAAAATACACACAACCCCCAATATTTTATTTAAACTTGATTGTTTAAATAATTAATAAAATTATTTTAAACACTTAAAACATTAAATAATTTTTTTACATTAATTAGTTTGAATTTCTTAAACCTTTTATGGCGCTATCTCCCACAACATTAAGGTGCTCAACTAACCAATTAAGCTTGATTAGGTTAGTTCGACTTTCTTAAACCACTAGTG